ATGAAATCACAAAAAAATAAATCAATTAAATTATATATAAAACGATGACTTTTTTCAACCAAACATAAGGATATAGGTACACTATACCTAATCTTTGGAGCATGAGCAGGAACAGTAGGAACAGCAATGAGAAAAATAATCCGAGTAGAACTATCACAACCAGGATCCTTAATACAAAAAGACCAAACTTATAAAGTAATGGTAACATCACACGCCCTTATTATGATATTCTTTATGGTGATGCCAATAATGATTGGAGGATTTGGAAAATGACTAGTCCCTTTAATGATTGGAGCACCAGACATGGCATTCCCCCGAATGAAAAAAATGAGATTTTGACTTTTACCCCCCTCATTTTTATTATTAATAGCATCAGCTGGAAAAGAAAGAGGAGTTGGAACAGGATGAACTTTATATCCCCCTCTATCAGGCCCCACAGCCCATGCTGGAGGATCCGTAGACCTAGCTATATTTTCACTTCATTTAGCAGGAGCCTCATCAATAATGGCTTCAATAAAATTCATTAGAACAATAATAAAAATGCGAACACCTGGAATGTCTTTAGACCGAACACCTTTATTTGTTTGATCAATTTTAATTACTACATTTCTTCTCCTATTATCTCTTCCGGTATTAGCAGGAGCAATAACAATGCTACTTACTGACCGAAAAATAAAAACCACATTTTTTGATCCTACAGGAGGGGGAGATCCCATTCTATTCCAACACCTATTTTGATTCTTTGGCCACCCTGAAGTTTATATTCTAATTTTACCAGGATTTGGAATTATATCCCACGTAGTAACTAAACGAACAGGAAAGAAACAACCCTTTGGATATTTAGGTATGATGTACGCAATGATAGCAATAGGAATTTTAGGTTTTATAGTATGAGCACACCACATGTTTACAGTTGGATTAGATGTAGATACTCGAGCATATTTCACAGCCGCAACAATGATTATAGCTATTCCTACTGGAGTTAAGGTATTTAGTTGATTAGCAACACTACAAGGAACCCCATTCTTAATAAATAAGACTCACCCCTCATTATTGTGGGCCATAGGATTCATTTTCCTATTTACCGTAGGAGGACTTACAGGAATAATCCTATCTAACTCTTCTCTAAAAATAGCTCTTCATGATACTTATTATGTAACTGCACACTTCCACTATGTTTTATCAATGGGAGCCGTATTTGCTATTTTTAGAGGATTTACCCACTGATTTTCCCTATTTACAGGATCCCACTTAGACGAAAAAAGAGCAAAAGCCCACTTCATAATAATGTTTGTAGGAGTAAAACTAACCTTTTTCCCTCAACACTTTTTAGGGTTAGCAGGAATGCCACGACGATATTCAGACTATCCCGATGCATTCTCATTTTGAAAAACAGTATCATCACTAGGATCACTCCTATCATTCATAGGAACAATAGGATTTCTCACAATAATAATCTTATCTTTAAAAAACAAAAATAAAAATATTCATAAAAAAGAAATAATAAAAAATCTAGAATGACACTACCCAAAATTCCCACCTCAAGAACACACATTTAAAGAAACTCCTCTATCTATAAAGAAAAAAAGAAAAAAAATTATATTTTAAAGAAGTTAGTTTAAAAAAAACCTATGATTTCGACTCATAAAATCTTAAAATAATAAAGACTTCTCAAATGAAATCTCTCATACTAATTTTACTCTGCTCAAAAACAATAGCAATAATAAGTATATTCTTAAAAAAGAAGTTCTTACTATCCATTCTCCTATCATTAGAATTAATCCTATTAAAACTTATTATCTTAAAATTAATTATGAAAATACAGAAAGGAAACCTTATATTCATTTCTTTCTCTTTAATAATACTCACATTATCAGCAATAGAAGCAAGAATAGGAATAGCTCTACTAACATTAACAAAACGAAAATTTAAAAAAAGAAAAATTAATAAATTAAAAATTTTAAAGAAATAAAATAATGTCATCTCCACTCCAACTAGGATTTCAAGACGCCTCATCTCTTATAATGAGAGAATTCCACCAATTTCACGACTATTCAATGAGCTTCATCATATTAATAACTATAATAATAGTATACACCCTAATAATCCTTATACTAAAAACCCCAACTCACTGAAAGTTTACAGAAAAGCAACAAATAGAATTATGATGAACTATATCTCCAAGATTTATATTAATAGCATTAGCTATCCCATCAATTAAATTATTATACTTTATGGATGAAGGAAAAAATCCTGACATCACAGTAAAGACAATTGGTCACCAATGATACTGAAGATACGAAATATGAGATAAAAAACGAATAGAAATAGATTCATACATGACTAATCTCGAAGATATTAAACAAAAAGGCCTCCCACGTCTACTAGAAGTAGATAAACGATTAACAATACCCTATAAAACAAAAATACGAATAATCACATCATCTACCGACGTAATTCACGCATGATCTTTACCCACTTTAGGACTAAAGATGGATGCGGTACCAGGACGACTCAACCAAATGTTTATTAAAATAAAACGAACTGGAATATTTTATGGACAATGTTCAGAAATATGTGGAGCCAATCATAGATTTATGCCAATAGTAATAGAATCAGTCAAAAAAGAAACTTACTTTTCATGATGTAAAAAAAATTTGCCAGAATAAAAATCTTGTTAGCTTATAAAAAGCCTGAAACTCTTAATTTCAATAAGAAGTAAAATAAAAACTTCACAAGATAAAAATGCCACAACTAGAATTTTCCTTTTGACTAACTAAATTATTAATAAAATGATCAATATTATCTTTAATATTCATCAGATTAAAACATTCTTTTTCAAAAAACTCCACCTTTGAAAGAGGAAGAGGAAAAGGAAAAAAAAATAAAAAATGAACATGATAAATTTTTCCCTCCAAAAAATATTTAATCAATTCATTCCAACTAAAATATTATCAATCCCAATCACTATAATAAGAAGCATAATAGCAATTTCATGAATATTTTTAATAAAAAAAAGACACTTAATAAAAAAACGGAAAAAAAGTATAAAAATATTCAAGAATAAAATTTTTTATACTTTCTTAACGGAAGACAAAAAAAATTGAAAAACTAAATTATTTTCTTTATTCTTAATATGTTTAAGATTTAATATAATAAGTCTAATACCTTACACATTTTCACAAACCTCCCATTTAAGAATAACATTTAGAATGTCTTTACCAATATGAATACTCATACAAACTTCAGGAATAAAGAAAAAATTAAAGAAAAAGATAAGTCACCTTTTACCAAAAAAAACTCCAATTCCATTAATCCCTTTCATGATAATAATTGAAACTATAAGTTTACTCATCCAACCCCTAACTTTAGGTTTTCGTTTAGGAGCTAACCTTTTAGCTGGACATCTTTTAATTTTTCTATGCTCTTGTACAATATGGGAAATAATAAAAACCAAACCAATTGGAATCATATCTACTTTACTAATCTTATTGTTACTAACTTTAGAAATAGCGGTCGCTTGTATACAAGCTGCTGTATTTCTTATTCTTAGAAAAAGATACTTAGAAGAAAACTTAAAAAATTAAAAAAATGAATAAAATAAAACATCAACACCCCTACCATATTGTAGACCAAAGACCTTGACCATTACTAGCAGCAATAGGAGCATTAATAACAACTTCAGGATTAGTAAAATGATTTCAAAAAGATAACATAATAGTAGCCTTTTCAGGAATAGTTTCTTTAATAGTAATAATGATATTATGGTGACGAGATGTTATTCGAGAATCAACATTTCTAGGTATGCACACCTCAAAAGTAATTAAAGGATTGAAGATAGGATTTATTCTTTTTGTAACTTCAGAAATTATGTTCTTTTTTTCATTCTTTTGAGCTTTTTTTCATAGAGCTTTATCACCTACACCAGAAATAGGAATGTCTTGACCCCCCAAAGGAATTAACCCAATAAACCCTTGAGGAGTCCCCCTCTTAAAAACAGCCATTCTCTTATCTTCAGGAATATCTCTAACATGATCCCATCACAGCCTTCGAGAAACAAAAACCCAAGAAGCCTGAAAAGCTTTAAGTTTAACTATATTATTAGGACTTTGATTCACAAGACTACAAGCCTTTGAATATTGAGAAGCAAAATTCTCAATAGCTGACAGAGCATATGGCAGAACATTCTTCGTAGCAACTGGATTCCACGGATTACACGTCATTATTGGAACCTTATTCTTAATAATATGTTTATTGCGAATATCAAAAAAACATTTTTCTCATAACCACCACGTAGGATTTGAATGTGCCATATGATATTGGCATTTCGTCGATGTAGTATGAATATTTTTATTTATTTGTATTTACTGATGAGGAGGAAACTAAAAGGGGATAGGAATTAAACCTACATCTTATTAGTTTCAAGCTAACTACATTAACAATCTGCCAACCCTTTATTATAATTATAAACATGTCTTTACTAAAAATATTTTTTGGGATAATCACCTTACTAACCTTAATATTAATTATTCTTGGACAAACTTTACCCTCTCATAAAATGAACTTAAAAAAGATTTCCCCGTATGAGTGTGGATTTGACCCTATAAAATCCACACGGTTACCTTTTTCCTTCCGATTCTTTTTAGTAGCAATTCTTTTTTTATTATTTGACCTAGAAATAGCACTACTCCTCCCACTCCCAATATCTTTTAAACTTTCAAAAACAAAAAATTCCTTATGAGTATTCTCAACTTTCATAATAATTCTTACATATGGACTTTTTTTTGAATGAATTAAGGGAGGATTAGATTGAGCAAAAGACTAAAAAACTTAATGATTACATTAACATTTTGAGCTACAGGAATAATTATTACTTCTTGAATAATCCCCCGACGAAAACTATGAGAAACTTCTATATTACAATCATCTATTTTAATTCTATGTAGATGTTTTCTTTTTAAAAAAAAAACATCTACATTATGAAAAAATCTATCAATGAAAATGGGAACAGATTCAATAAAATCACCCCTGATAATTCTTAGATGTTGACTAATTCCAGTAACAATTAAAGCAAGTATTAAATATCTTAAAAAAAAAAGTCATATTGACAAAAAAATTTTTGTTTCCTTAATAATAATAATTATTATAGTATTAATTATAACCTTCTCAACCACAAAACTAATAATTTTCTTCCTAGGATTCGAATCCACTCTAATACCAACCCTAATTTTAATCACCCGGTGAGGAATGAAAAAGGAACGAATAGAAGCTGGATACTTTTTTGTATTCTACACTCTAATATCATCATTACCTTTATTTATTAGATTACTAATCTTATATAAAAAAACAAGAAAATTAAAACTAGCCTTAAAATACTGGAGAAAAAAATGAGAAATAAAAAATATTCTAGCCTCATTTTGCATAATAGCATTCCTAGTAAAGATCCCAATATTTGGATTTCACTTATGACTTCCTAAGGCTCACGTAGAAGCTCCAGTAGCAGGATCAATGATCCTAGCAGCCATACTTTTGAAGATGGGAGGATATGGACTTATACGACTATCTAAATTTCTCTGATTAAAAATAAAATTAAAAATTAAAAAATTTTTGATTATATTCTGCTGTTGAGGAGGAGTATTAACAAGACTAATATGCTTAACTCAAACAGACCTAAAGGCTTTGATAGCTTACTCTTCCGTATCCCACATGAGGTTTATGGTAGCAGCAATCTCAACCAAAACAAAATGAGCAATAAAAAGAAGAATTATCATAATGATAGCTCACGGACTAGTATCGTCAGCACTATTTTTTTTAGCCAAAATATTCTATGAACGTAGAGGAACCCGAACTCTTATTATAAGACGAGGACTAAAGAAAATATTCAAAACACTACCAATATGATGACTAATTTTTTCCTGTGCAAAACTAGGACTCCCCCCACTCCCCAATTCTATAGGAGAACTACTCGCATTTTCAAGAATAATAAAATGAAAAAAAATAACATATATCCTTTTAACACTAGGAATCACTTTAACAAGAATTTTTAGATTAACAATTTACCTTTATTTAAATAGTGGTAAACGATTTAAATGAAAAAATATAAAAAAAAATATAAAAGAACGAGAATCAATAAATCTACTCCTTCATATACTACCATTATTACTCCTAATTATAAAACCAAAAATAATAATGAAATGACTATCTTAGTTTAAAAAAAACAGAAATTTGTGAAATTTCAAAAGAAAGTATCAACAATCTTTCAAATAGTCTATAAAGGAAGTAAAAGAAAACTCTTGATCTGCTAAATCTAAGAAGTCCTCAGTTTAATTCTAAGGTACTTCCGATGATTTTAAGAATAACAATACTACTATCATTCTCATTATTTTTAATATTTAAAAAAAAAAAAAAAAAAAATCTTCTTTTTGGGGGGGCTCTAATAAAATTTATTTTTGTAATTTCTTGACTTTTATTAGATTTCCCAACCTTATTACTAAAATTGAAGTGAAAATTTTCAAGACTACAAGAATTTAGTTTATCTTTCATAATAGACCCTCCCTTTGTATTATTTTCAACCATTGCCCTATTCGTAACTTGATCTATTATTGAATTTTCCAACTATTACATAAAAAAAGATCACAAAAAGCAACCATTTATAAAAACTTTAATATTTTTTTTAGCATTTATGCTATTATTAGTATCTTCAAAAAATTTATTTCTCCTTTTTATTGGGTGGGAAGGAGTAGGAATTATGTCTTTTGTTCTTATAGGTTGATGATTTACACGATCAGATGCAAAAAGATCAGCCTTACAAGCTATTATCTATAAACGGATAGGAGATAGAGGAATGATTTTTTTTATGACAATAAGAATAATAAAATTTAATTCTTGAAAACTAAAAGAGATAATTTTTTTAAAAAAAAAATCAATTATATCAACATGAGCAGTATTAGGGTTAATCTTGGCAGCAGTAGGTAAGTCAGCACAATTTAGTTTACATCCATGACTTCCTTCTGCCATGGAAGGACCAACCCCTGTATCTGCTCTTCTTCACAGCTCAACAATGGTAGTAGCAGGAGTCTTTCTTCTATTCCGATGTTCAGCTATTATTAATAATTTTAAATGAGCCCTAATTTTAATAAGGTTAATAGGTTCACTAACAGCTTTATTTGCAGCCAGGGCTGCAATTTCTCAATATGACCTAAAGAAGGTTATAGCTTACTCTACAACCAGACAACTCGGATTAATGACAGTAGCAATTGGATTAAATTTACCTAACTTAGCTTTATTTCATATTTGTACCCATGCTTTTTTTAAGTCCCTTTTATTTCTCTGCTCAGGAAAATTTATACATAAATTAAATAAAGAACAAGACTTACGTAAGATGGGAAATAGAGCTACCTTTTTACCTATAACAACTAAATGTATAATAATCGGAAGATTAGCCTTAACAGGTATACCTTTCCTGGCTGGATTTTACTCAAAGGATTTAATACTAGAAGCAGCACAAAAAAAAATTTGTAAAAGAATAAGAGTATTACTCTCCCTAATAGCTACTTTTCTAACAGCGATATATAGAATTCGAATAATTTTCTTTATTACATCCTCCACCACAAATTTTGTTCCGTTGACTCCCATGAGAGAAGAAAACTTAAATTCAACAAAACCCCTCCTACGATTAGTACTAGGAGTATTTATAAGAGGTTGATTATCTTCTATATATTTCTTTGAATTTCAACCTAATATAATTCCATTTATTAACAAGATAACTCCATTACTTTTAACAACTTATGCTTTTATTACAATAATTAAAAAAATTAAACCTAAACCCCTAAACTATAAAATACTTTTCCATATATGAAAGTTTATAAGTAATAAATGATTTTTTGTTAAAATTTTTCACAGAAAAACCTTTACTTTAACATATTTAATGAGAGTAACAGGAATAAAACGAACATTAGACAAAGGATGAAAAACTTTTCTTCTCTCAAAATGACTAACCTCTAAAATTATATTCTCTTCAAAACTAATACAAAAGACACACTCAGCAATAATAACTAAATATATTATATTTTTTATAACCTTATCTTTTCTTCTCCTTTTCTCAATCCACCTCTACTAACTAGCTTGCAGCTAGTTAGAGCTTACGTAAATTTCCTTGACTATGCTCAAAACACAAAGAAAACACCACCATTAAAGATATAAGTAGGATAACAGCAACTAAGCAAGTTAAACCCCCCAATCATCCCATTATTTCCCCTAACTGTTTCTCCCTCCTTAAAGATAAAAGAGAAAAACTTATAGTTCTAGGAAACCAAATATTTAAAAAAGGGAAAATTATTAAGCTTATTGACAACAAAAAAAACAACATTTCTAAAATTCTAGATCTTGGATACTTCTCAGCAGAGAGAACAGTAGAAAACAAAAAAACAATCAACATTCCCCCAACATATACCAACAAAAAAATTAATCCAAAAAAAGGAAATTTATAAAAGCATAAAAATAAAAAATACCCCAATGACTGCAAAAGAACCCCAAATACTCCATAATAAGGAGAACGTCTTCATAACACTACTAACCTTCCACCAACTACCATAAAAACTAAAATATATATCATTTTTTAATAAAATTAATTTAAGCAGCTATCCTATACCCCTCCCCCCTCAAACAGGTGTATCCTAGCATTTACATAGGTAGGCTTTATCGATTCTCGTCTTCACCTATATTTTATTATCTTTCTTTAATTTCTTATGTTTCGCCTCGTCTCTTAAACCCTATCCTCCTTCATTCCTTCTCGTTTCGCCTCTAACCATACATAAACTTCCAAAATATCTACATCGGCTTCACTTCGCCATCACTCGCTTGTTCAACAATACAACATCATTTAAATCTTTCTTATCCTCGCTCGTTAGCGTCATTCAGGTATTTTTTTGGTCGTTTGTCGTCCTTCGTCCTCCTATGTTTTTTCAGCATGGCTGCACTTAATTATTAATTGCGTCTCCTAGTCAGTAGACGTGCAGAATAAGTATTTTAAACCTTCCTTTAACTATTGTTTATAGCCTCTTTTTTTTTTTTTTTTTTCCCTTTTTGCATCCAATGATTTCTCATACTATAATCTTTCTTTAATATATCTTTTGTTCACCCCCTATCCTTCTTTTTTCTGTCCTAAAACTATAGTTCACCTACATTAACCTAATCTTTAATTATACTTTTACATAAATAGAATATTTCCCATCTATCTAAAAGATAGACCAATTGATTGGAAATCAACTATACTTAATATACTTATAGGAACTTTTATAGAGGAAAACCCTCTTCCTTTTTTTATAAAAACTTTTTTTAAAAAATTTCAAAATCAAATATCCCTTATAATATTCATAAAAAATATTGAAAGTTTATTATTTTGCTGGTTAAGATTATTATTCAATAAAATTGTAATTTTATAATTCAAAGAACTAATAAATAGTATCACAGACTCCCAAAGTCTAAATTTTTAAATAAACTACCTTTGCCTAGGCCACACCTTCCGGTACACCTACTATGTTACGACTTACTCTAGGTTTAATCCCACAGGTGACGGGCGATGTGTACGAAATCTAGAGCTAATTTCATAAAATCTTTCTTTTATTTTATTACTATCAAGTCCTCTTTTATTAATACCTTTTATTATTAACTCCAAATCTTTAATTAATTATTATTGTAGCTCACTCTCCCCTACTTATTAGCTTCATCTCGATCTGACATCTAACCTTTATAATTTAGTTTATTAGTCTTCTAACTTACAATGAAAACTTAATGACGATGATATAAAAACTGAAATTACAAAAATAGGTCAGGTATAACGTGGGTTATCATTTTCTTCAAGCAAACTCCCCTGATCAGAAATAGATAACCGCCAAGTTCTTTGTATTTAAAAAAATTCTTCGTACTCCACCAGCATTTAATAGTTTTAATAAAGAATAACTGGGTATCTAATCCAGGTCTCCACCTTTAATTTGTCAAAATCAATTTTTTGTTTTAATTCTTCAAAGAAAAATAGGTTTTCACTCCTAAACTTCTCCTCTTAAAAATCCTTTATACTAAATTTCATTGTATTAAGCTACTAATGACCTAAATAGAGAATATTCGTTTAACCGCGACTGCTGGCACGATATTTTCGTCCTCCCAAAAAAAAACTAACCTAATCAATCTTACAATTATTGTTCAAGTATTTATTACTGCAGATGTGAAGCATTTTATAACCATTATTTTTCTCAAAAGAATAAATTAATATAAATATTTTTATAAAAAAACTTTTTTTAAAAAAAATCTTTAATATTGTATTTCCTCACCGTTTCGCTAAACAGCTCACATATATAATCCTTTTCCTACCTAAGCTCAAAAATCAGAACCAAGTTCTTTTTATATATTTGTTATGAGAAGGAGAAATAACCTTCAATAAAACTTCTTCAGAGTTTTGTTATTAATTTTAACTATCTTAACTTCTATTAATTAATCCCGTTCAAAAAAGAAATTAACTACTTTACAGTAAAAATACAAAAATTAATATTATTTTATTCATAATTTTATAAAAAAATATTTTATAAAATTTATTTTTTTTCTTAAAGTCCTTTCGTACAAGAAAGAAAAATTTAGTAGATAAAAACTGTCCTGTCTCACGACGGACTGAACTCAGATCACGTAAGATTTTTATGGTTGAACAAACCAACCCTTAGAAACTGCTGCACCTCCAGGAAAACTTGATCCAACATCGAGGTCGCAAACTCTTTTGTCAATATGTACTCTCGAAAAGAATTACGCTGTTATCCCTATGGTAATTATTTTTAATTCCAGAATAATCCTGGGTATTTATACTTTTAGATTTAATTCAATTTCTATTTTTATTATGTTTAATTTTATAAACAGTTGCCCCAACCAAAGTTTTTCAATAAAAATTAAAATTCTATTAATCAACTTAAACTCAATAGGGTCTTCTCGTCCCACTTTCATATTTTGGTCTCTTCACCAAAAAGAAAAATTCTAAAATAATAGAAAGAGACAGCTTTTCCTTCGTCTTGCCATTGATGCCAGCCTAAAATTAACAGGCTAATGATTATGCTACCTTTGCACGGTCAGAGTACCGCAGCCGTTTAATTTTTAAATCACCGGGCAGGCAGGACCTTTTGATAATTTTCCAAAGGCGATGTTTTAGGTAAACAGGCGAGAAAAATTTTTGCCGAGTTCCTTTTTCTATCTTCAAAAATGTTTATATTCACTAAAATAAGCATATTTTTCAACAAAAAGTAATTAAACTTTATCTTTGATTTTCTTTTAATTATAAAAATGAAAAAAATTTTACTAATATAACCATTATTATATCTTTAATAAGATAACTAAAGTAATCCCCACAAGATAAATTAAATATTTTGTTCAACTATTTTTACAAAATTTTTTTTATTAAAGAATTCAAACACACTCAAAAAGAAAATTACTTAAAATCTACTTTTTAATAAATAATAAATTTTTATTTTTTAATGATTTTACTTTGATCAACGAATTTTTTTTCTTAAAAGACAACTGATCAACCAATTATCTTTAGTTAAATTTTATATTTAAGAAAGCTAATACTCATTTCCTTAAGAAAAAGCTATAATAAAGTTCGTTAAGAATTTCACTTCAACTATATTCTCCTTCCTTAACTTTTTCTACAGTAAGAAATACTATCAACTATAGAGAATATAGTAGCTCACTTTATCTCGTTAATAAAATATAACTAGTTTAAATTTTTCAGTCACCCATAATACAAAAGGTAAGCACTTAAATACTTCTTTAATAAAAATTAAAAAAATCACTATTTCAACAATTCCTTCTCAGTAAACTAATTTATGGTTTTAAAAAAAAATTTTAATAAATATTACTATATCTAAAAATTTTATTACCTAATACTTTATTATAATTTATAAAATAAACCTTTTAACCTTTAAAACAAACCTATAGTTTTTTCTTATATAACAAGCAATTACAATTAAAGTAACACCATTTATACCTAAAACAAATATTCTATTTAAACTACGCCTGTGTAAAGCAAAAAAAGAAATTAATCTTTAAATTTGAAATATGAACCCAATAGTTTTATTAACTTATCCTGCTAACCTTTATAATTATATTATAAAAGGAGATAAAAATCCCAATCCTAGAATGCAAATCCAAAGTTATTAAATTTTAACTACTTTTATTTATAGGAGAATACCTTTTTAAAAAAATTTCTTAATTTTTACTATTTTTAACTAAAACTACAAGGGGGGAACCTTGTAAAATAATTCCCAATCAGAAAAACATGAGAACCTAATTTTCCTTTCTTCCATATATTAGGATAAACTAAAATACTTTTGTTTATAAAAATAATTAATTTTTTAATCTATATACTAATCTTATAGAAATTTATAAATAGAAAGTTTATTGTTTTTAATTAAACTATATAGATAATCTTAAATCAAATCTAATCGATCTCCCTCTACTTACAAAGTAAATTGCTGTTAGCTTTTAAGACTTTTTAACTTTCATTAAACATCTCTTTTTCAATAATTTTTATTACGGGAAATATCACCAAAAATATCATAAAATATAAAACTGAAAAAATTTGACCAATAATTTCATAAGGGTATTCAACTGGCTGACTCCCTATCCAAGTTAAAATAAAAAAATCTCCAACTAAAAACCAAAAAATTAATTGCCTTAACGGACGATAACAACAAGAATTTTGATTAGAGAAATGAAAAATTGGCACTACTAACAAAACTAAAATAGCTCTAGCTAAAGCTACAACTCCACCTAACTTTTTTGGGACGGAACGAAGAATAGCATAAGCAAACAATAAATATCATTCTGGTTGAATGTGGGTAGGAGTAACCAATGGATTAGCCGGTATAAATTTTTCGGGATCTCCTAAAACAACAGGAAAAATTAATGAAAAACCTCTTAAAATTATTATTAATACTAAAAATCCTACTAAATCCTTAGAGCTAAAATAAGAATGAAATGGTACCTTATCATAATCAGAAAATAAACCTAAAGGATTTTTTGATCCAGACTCGTGTAAAAACAAAAGATGAAGAATAGCTAAAAAAGCTAAAATGAAAGGGAACAAAAAGTGAAAAACAAAGAAACGATGTAAAGTGGGATTTTCTACAGAAAAACCTCCTCATATTCATTGAACTATTTCTTGCCCAATATAAGGCACTGCAGTTACTAAATTAGTTATAACAGTAGCAGCTCAAAAAGACATTTGCCCTCAAACCAAAACATACCCTAAAAAAGCAGTTATAATAGAAAAAAGAAATAATATAACTCCTATATTTCAAGTAATTTTATTTATAAAAGACCCATAATATAATCCTCGACCAATATGAAAATACATACAAATAAAAAACATAGAAGCCCCTTTACCATGTATATTACGAAGAAACCACCCATAATTTACATCTCGACAAATATGACTAACAGAAGAAAAAGCTAAACTTATATCAGCAGTATAATGCATCGCCAAAAAAATACCAGTTAATATTTGGATTATTAAAGAAAGTCCAATTAAAGAACCAAAATTTCATCAAAAAGATATATTACTAGGACTTGGTAAATCCCAAACAGAACTTTTAATAATTCTTACCACCGGATAACTCTTACGAAAAGGAATATACATTTTAAGATTGTGGAATATCCACTACCTTGAATTGACATACCAAAATTATTATATTAACTAAATCTTAATTTTTTTAAAAAAAAGTCTCTAAATTTAAAGGACCTACATACACTATTAAAAAAAAAAGAAATAAACTATAAAAACTAAAGACTAACAAAAAAATCTTTTCTATAAAATAAAAATTATAAGTATTTTTCAATAAAAACTTTAATTTTGGTCAAGATAGAGAAATTAAACTAAAAAATAATTTTAAATAAAAATAAAGAGAAATTAAACTCAAAATAATCAAAAAAACAACAGTAAAATATTTATTATACTTAACTAAAAAATATAACATTATCCACTTATAGAAAAATCCAAGAAGAGGGGGAAACCCGGCCAATGAAAAAATAGAAACACAAAAAATAAAAACAAAGGAAAAATTTCTTCATAAACTCTTAATCTTAAAATAATGTTCAGTAGAATAAATTCCCCCTGCAACAAATAAAGGTAAAGTCATTAATATATAAACAATAAATAATAAACCAAAAATTCATACTGGCAAATAAGGTAATAAAATTACCAATCACCCTAAATGAGCTATAGAAGAAAGACTAATAATCTTACGTAACTGAACTTGTGATAATCCAAAAAAAGATCCTATAACAACAGAACACAATCCAATAACTCAATAAAGTTTACAATTTGATAATTTACTTATACTTGATAAGATATATAAAGGAATTATCTTAGAAACTATAACAACAAAAGCTCCCTCATAAAACTTTAATCCTTTAACCACATCTACAAACCAAAAATGTAATGGAAAAATACCAACCTTTATTCTCAGCCCAATTACAATAAAAAAACAAATAAAAAATTTATAATTACCAAAAATCATCAATTCTCCTAAAAAAAAGTACCGAACCAAAATCCCAAAAAGTAAAATAACCCTTCCTAAAGCTTGAAAAACATAATACTTTACTGTAGACTCAATCCTACGCAATCTAGTAACCTTTCTTATAATAGGAATTAAACAAAGACTTTTCAATTCTATCCACAACCACAATATTAATCAATTTCTTCTAAAAAAAGAACCTAATATTCTCACAATTAAAAAAAATATATATAAAAAAAAACTCACCATAAAGATAAGATTAGAGTTGAACTAATTAAAAAATAGTTATCAGCTACTTTTCCCTTCCATTAGGGACTTACCTAAAATTAACCAATTAGTAATAAGATGGAAAGCTAAAAAACAAAAAGACTACAAAAAAATAAAAAATAAACAATCTTATTGATAAAGGCAAAAATTTCTTCCACATAATCATCATCAATTGATCATAACGAACACGAGGAAAAGAAGCCCGAACCCACAAAAATCTAAAAATAAAAAATAAAGACTTATTTATTAAAGAAAAGAAAACTCAAAAAATTCTTCCGGAAAAAAAATAAACTGGACCTAAAAAAAGCAATACACTTACTATTTTAATAAAAATTATATTAGCATACTCCCCTATAAAAAAAAAAGCAAAAGGGGCCCCTGAATATTCAACATTATAACCAGAAACTAACTCTGATTCTCCTTCCGATAAATCAAAAGGAGTACGATTAGTTTCAGCTAATGAAGAAATATATCACATTAAAAATAAAGGAAAACAAGGAATAATTATTCAAATCCCCACACTCTGAAAATCTAAAAAAGAATTAAATCCCCATCCTCCTACCAAAATTACTAAAGGAATTAAAATAAGACCAAAACTAATTTCATAAGATATCACTTGAGCAACAGCCCGAACAGAACCTAAAAGAGAATACTTAGAATTAGAAGCCCAGCCAGCTCCTAATATTCCATAAACAGACAAACTAGATAAAGTTATAACAAAAAGAAGAGACAAACAAAATTTTAAACCACTCTTATATAAAGGAACAACCCCCCATAACAAAAAAGAGATAAACAAAAACAAAATAGGAGAGAAAAAATATAAAAAAGATCTAGCTCTAAAAGGACTAAAATTTTCCTTCACAAACAACTTTAATCCGTCAGCAAAAGGTTGAAGAATACCATAAGGTCCCACAAGTTTTGGCCCCTTACGAAACTGAATAAAACCCAAAACCTTACGTTCTAATAAAGTTAATAAAGCTACAGACAACAAAACTGGAATAATTAAAATAATTAATTTTAATAAAGAAAAAAAATCTTTTAAATAATAACTATTTAGTAACATTCACCAAAAAGAGGAATCGAACCTCAATCTAAAGAATTTTAGATTCTTCGTTAAACCAATTTAACTTTTTTGACAAAACTTAGATTGGTAGGTATTGATCCCACTTCTTTTTGGTTAACGGCCAACTGCTCTACCTATAAACTTCAATCTAAGAAATAGGTAAAAGGAATACCACAAACCTTTGAAATTTGTATTAAGAGTTCAAATCTCTTCTTCTTAACATATCCGGTTTTATAGTGTAAACTATTAACGCACAATAGATTGCAAATCTAAAAGAGAAAAATTTTCTAAAACCTAAAAATTTTTTTTATTAAAAAGATCTGAGTTAAACAGATATCCTAATATTGTAAATATAAAACTTTTCCCATAGCTACTTTTTATTATTTAATAAAGGAAAACCTTTTTTTTTATATTTTGTAAAGGAAGAAACCCTCTCCGTTGTTAGTTTTACAAACTAATACCTTTAACTCAGCCACTCTACAAAATACATAAATAAAAAACCCAACCAAAAAAATTGAGATTTAGGTTAAAATAAACCAACTACCTTCAAAGTAGTCAATAAGTATAAAACTTAATCTTTAA